GCCAGCGTAGCTTAACACAAAGCATAGCACTGAAGATGCTAAGATGAGTCCTAAAAAACTCCGCAGGCACAAAGGCATGGTCCCGACCTTATTATCAGCTCTAACTCAACTTACACATGCAAGTCTCCGCAACCCAGTGAGTATGCCCTCAATCCCCCGCCCGGGGACGAGGAGCGGGCATCAGGCACAAACATTAGCCCAAGACGCCTGGCCGAGCCACACCCCCAAGGGAATTCAGCAGTGATAAACATTAAGCCATAAGTGAAAACTTGACTCAGTTAGCGTTAAAAGGGCCGGTAAAACTCGTGCCAGCCACCGCGGTTAGACGAGAGGCCCCAGTTGATACTATAACGGCGTAAAGGGTGGTTAAGGACAAATAAAAATAAAGCCAAATGGCCCCTCGGCCGTCATACGCTTCTAGGTGTCCGAAGCCCTAACACGAAAGTAGCTTTAATAAACTAACCTGACCCCACGAAAGCTGAGAAACAAACTGGGATTAGATACCCCACTATGCTCAGCCATAAACTTAGACATCCAACTACAATTAGATGTCCGCCAGGGTACTACGAGCATTAGCTTAAAACCCAAAGGACCTGACGGTGTCTCAGACCCCCCTAGAGGAGCCTGTTCTAGAACCGATAACCCCCGTTCAACCTCACCACTTCTAGCCACCCCAGCCTATATACCGCCGTCGTAAGCTTACCCTGTGAAGGAAATAAAAGTAAGCAAAATGGATACAGCCCAGAACGTCAGGTCGAGGTGTAGCGCATGAAGTGGGAAGAAATGGGCTACATTTTCTACCACAGAATACTACGAACATGTACCATGAAATAGTGCTTGAAGGAGGATTTAGTAGTAAAAGGGAAATAGAGTGTCCCTTTGAACCCGGCTCTGAGACGCGTACACACCGCCCGTCACTCTCCCCTGTCAAAACGCATCAAAAATATCTAATACAAAAGCACTGACAAGGGGAGGCAAGTCGTAACACGGTAAGTGTACCGGAAGGTGCACTTGGACCAAACCCAGGGCGTGGCTGAGTTAGTCAAGCATCTCACTTACACCGAGAAGACATCCATGCAAGTTGGATCACCCTGAGCTAAACAGCTAGCTTAACTACTCAATAACTAAACAATATAAATAAAACAAAACAAGCCTACCACTAAAACTTAAACCATTCTTTTACCTTAGTATGGGAGACAGAAAAGGTCCCACCAAAGCAATAGAAACAGTACCGCAAGGGAAAGCTGAAAGAGAAATGAAACAACCCATATAAGCACCAAAAAGCAAAGACTTAACCTTGTACCTTTTGCATCATGATTTAGCAAGTACACTCAAGCAAAGAGACCTTTAGTTTGAAACCCCGAAACCAGGTGAGCTACCCCGAGACAGCCTATTAAGGGCCAACCCGTCTCTGTGGCAAAAGAGTGGGAAGAGCTCCGGGTAGAAGTGACAGACCTACCGAACCTGGTGATAGCTGGTTGCCTAAGAAGTGGATAGAAGTTCAGCCTCGTACCCCTTAAATCAAATAAACATAAATAAGATATAGAGAAACACACGAGAGTTAGTTAAAGGGGGTACAGCCCCTTTAACAAAGGACACAACCTTCTCAGGAGGATAAAGATCATAATACATAAAACACACTGTTCTAGTGGGCCTAAAAGCAGCCACCTAAATAGAAAGCGTTAAAGCTCAGACAGACAAAAGTTTATTATTCCGATAAAAAATCTTACTCCCCTAAAAAATATTAGGCCAACCCATGCCCCCATGGAAGAGATTATGCTAAAATGAGTAACAAGAAGGCCTGCCCTTCTCCAAGCACAAGTGTAAGCCAAATCGGACCAACCATTGGCAATCAACGAACTCAACCCAAGAGAGCAATGTGAATTACAAAAAAATCAAGAAAAACCCACAACCAAATATCGTTACCCCCACACTGGAGTGCATTTAAAGGAAAGACTAAAAGAAAAGGAAGGAACTCGGCAAACACAAGCCTCGCCTGTTTACCAAAAACATCGCCTCCCGCAACACAACCAAGTATAGGAGGTCCAGCCTGCCCAGTGACTACAAGTTCAACGGCCGCGGTATTTTGACCGTGCAAAGGTAGCGCAATCACTTGTCTTTTAAATAGAGACCTGTATGAATGGCCAAACGAGGGCTTAACTGTCTCCCCTTTCCAGTCAGTGAAATTGATCTGCCCGTGCAGAAGCGGGTATATTACTACAAGACGAGAAGACCCTTTGGAGCTTAAGGTACAAAACTCAACCACGTAAAGCAACTCAATGAAAAGAAAAAACTTCGTGGAAAATGAAATTTTACCTTCGGTTGGGGCGACCACGGAGGAAAAGAAAGCCTCCAAGTGGACCGGGGCAAAACCCCTAAAACTAAGAGAGACATCTCTAAGCCACAGAACATCTGACCAAACATGATCCGGCCAACAAAGCCGATCAACGAACCAAGTTACCCTAGGGATAACAGCGCAATCCTCTCCCAGAGTCCATATCGACGAGAGGGTTTACGACCTCGATGTTGGATCAGGACATCCTAATGGTGCAGCCGCTTTTAAGGGTTCGTTTGTTCAACGATTAAAGTCCTACGTGATCTGAGTTCAGACCGGAGTAATCCAGGTCAGTTTCTATCTGTAACGCTACTTTTCCTAGTACGAAAGGATCGGAAAAGAGGGGCCCATACCCAAGGCACGCCCCACCCCTAATTTATGAAAACAAATAAATAAAACAAAGGGAGAGCCAAAACCAAAACCGGCCAAAATAAGGACATACTGGGGTGGCAGAGCATGGTAAATTGCGAAAGACCTAAGCCCTTTTAACCAGAGGTTCAAATCCTCTTCCCAGTTATGCTAAACACCCTAATAACACATCTAATTAACCCTTTAGCCTACATCGTACCAGTACTCCTAGCAGTAGCCTTCCTAACACTCATTGAACGAAAAGTACTAGGATATATACAACTACGAAAAGGACCAAATGTAGTAGGACCTTACGGACTACTACAACCAATTGCAGACGGCGTAAAACTATTTATTAAAGAACCCGTACGCCCATCTACCTCATCCCCATTCCTATTCCTAGCCACCCCAATACTTGCATTAACCCTAGCTATAACCCTATGAGCACCAATACCAATACCTCACCCAGTAACTGATTTAAACCTAGGAATTCTCTTCATCCTAGCCTTATCAAGCCTTGCAGTATATTCAATTCTAGGATCAGGATGAGCATCAAATTCAAAATACGCATTAATTGGAGCCCTCCGGGCCGTAGCCCAAACAATTTCATATGAAGTTAGCCTAGGATTAATCCTCCTCTCCGTAATCATCTTTTCAGGAGGCTATACACTACAAACATTTAACGTCACCCAAGAAAGTATCTGACTACTCGCCCCCGCCTGACCTTTAGCCGCAATATGATATATTTCAACACTAGCCGAAACAAACCGAGCACCATTCGACCTAACAGAAGGAGAATCAGAACTAGTATCCGGTTTCAACGTAGAATATGCAGGAGGACCATTCGCACTCTTCTTCCTAGCCGAATATGCCAACATTCTTCTCATAAATACTCTATCAGCAATCTTATTCCTAGGCGCCTCACACATTCCAAGCATACCAGAAATAACAACAATCAATCTTATAACTAAAGCCGCCCTACTATCCATCCTATTTCTATGAGTACGAGCCTCATATCCACGATTCCGATATGATCAATTAATACACCTAGTATGAAAAAACTTCCTCCCCCTTACACTTGCCTTCGTACTATGACATACCGCCCTACCAATCGCACTAGTAGGACTCCCCCCACAATTATAACCAAAGGAACTGTGCCTGAACGCCCAAGGACCACTTTGATAGAGTGATTTACAGGGGTTAAAATCCCCTCAGTTCCTAGAAAGAAGGGAATCGAACCCATACTCAAGAGATCAAAACTCTCGGTGCTTCCTCTACACCACTTTCTATGACGGAGTCAGCTAATAAAGCTTTCGGGCCCATACCCCGAACATGACGGTTAAAATCCCTCCTCCGTCAATGAATCCATACGTACTTATAATCCTACTATCTAGCCTAGGATTAGGAACCACCCTCACCTTCGCTAGCTCCCACTGACTCCTAGCCTGAATAGGCCTGGAAATTAACACACTAGCAATCACTCCTCTAATAGCACAACATCACCACCCACGTGCAGTAGAAGCAACCACTAAATACTTCCTAACCCAAGCCACCGCAGCAGCAATAATTCTATTCGCAAGCACAACAAACGCCTGAATAACTGGAGAATGAAACATCAACGACCTATCAAACCCCATCGCCAGCACAATATTTATAACCGCCCTAGCACTTAAAATTGGACTAGCACCAATACATTTTTGAATACCAGAAGTATTACAAGGCTTAGACCTATTAACAGGATTAATTTTATCCACCTGACAAAAACTTGCCCCATTCGCATTAATCATTCAAACAGCACAAACCATCGACCCAGCACTACTAACATTACTAGGAATTACCTCCACACTAGTAGGAGGATGAGGAGGACTAAACCAAACCCAAATCCGAAAAATCCTAGCTTATTCATCAATCGCACACATAGGATGAATAATTATCGTAATTCAATACGCCCCACAACTCACATTAATCGCATTAGGAATATATATTATTATAACTTCCGCAGCATTCCTAACCATAAAAACATCACTAACAACAAAAATTAGCACACTAGCAACAACCTGATCAAAAAACCCAATTCTAGCATCAACAACTGCTTTAGTACTATTATCACTAGGCGGATTACCACCACTTACAGGATTCATACCAAAATGACTAATTCTACAAGAACTAGCAAAACAAGAACTCCCAATCGTAGCCACAACAATAGCCCTAACTGCCCTAATCAGCCTATACTTCTATCTACGACTATGCTACGCAATAACACTAACTATTTCCCCTAACACAACCAACTCAACCACCCCCTGACGAACCAACACAACACAAATCTCCCTCCCCCTAGCCACATTTATCATGGCTACCCTAACATTACTACCAATAACCCCAAACATTATAGCACTAACCACTTAGGGATTTAGGATAACATTAGACCAAAAGCCTTCAAAGCTTTAAGTAGAAGTGAAAATCTTCTAATCCCTGATTAAGGCCTACAAGAAATTAACTTGCATCTCCTGATTGCAAATCAGACACTTTAATTAAGCTAAGGCCTCACTAGATGAGAAGGCCTCGATCCTACAAACTCTTAGTTAACAGCTAAGCGCTCAAACCAGCGAGCATCCATCTACTTTTCCCGCCGCTTAGCCCAGTAAGGCGGGAAAAGCCCCGGCAGAGTATTAATCTGCGTCTTCGGATTTGCAATCCGATATGTTCTCCACCACGAGGCTGATAGGAAGAGGACTTAAACCTCTGTCTTCGGGGCTACAACCCACCGCCTAAACTCTCGGCCACCCTACCTGTGGCAATCACGCGCTGATTCTTCTCTACTAACCACAAAGACATTGGTACCCTTTATCTTGTATTTGGTGCCTGAGCCGGAATAGTAGGAACCGCTTTAAGCCTTCTCATTCGGGCTGAACTTAGCCAACCCGGGTCACTTCTAGGCGACGACCAAATTTATAATGTCATCGTCACTGCCCACGCCTTCGTAATAATTTTCTTTATAGTAATGCCAATCCTCATTGGAGGATTCGGAAACTGGCTCGTACCCCTAATAATTGGAGCCCCAGACATAGCATTCCCACGAATAAACAACATAAGCTTCTGACTACTACCCCCATCATTTTTACTACTACTAGCCTCTTCTGGTGTTGAAGCTGGAGCAGGAACAGGGTGAACAGTATACCCACCTCTTGCAGGAAATTTAGCCCATGCAGGAGCATCAGTAGACCTAACAATTTTCTCACTTCACCTGGCAGGTGTATCATCAATTCTAGGGGCAATTAATTTCATTACTACAACTATCAACATGAAACCCCCTGCCATCACCCAATACCAAACACCACTGTTTGTTTGATCCGTGCTTGTAACCGCTGTACTACTACTTCTATCATTACCTGTTCTAGCTGCCGGAATTACAATACTTCTGACAGATCGAAACCTTAATACTACATTCTTTGACCCTGCAGGCGGAGGAGACCCAATCCTTTATCAACACCTATTTTGATTCTTTGGGCACCCAGAAGTTTATATTCTTATTCTTCCAGGGTTCGGAATTATTTCTCACGTTGTAGCTTACTACTCAGGTAAAAAAGAACCATTCGGTTATATAGGTATAGTCTGAGCTATAATGGCCATCGGCCTCCTAGGGTTTATCGTATGAGCCCACCATATGTTTACCGTTGGGATAGATGTAGATACTCGTGCATACTTCACATCTGCAACAATAATTATCGCAATCCCAACAGGCGTAAAAGTATTTAGCTGATTAGCCACACTTCACGGAGGGTCCATTAAATGAGAAACACCTATACTATGAGCCCTAGGTTTCATTTTCCTATTTACAGTTGGTGGTCTAACAGGAATTGTTCTATCTAACTCATCACTAGATATTGTCCTTCATGACACTTACTATGTAGTTGCACACTTCCACTACGTACTATCAATAGGTGCCGTATTCGCCATTATAGCAGCCTTCGTACACTGATTCCCCCTATTAACCGGATACACCCTACACAACGCCTGAACAAAAATCCACTTCGGAGTTATATTTATTGGGGTTAACCTTACATTCTTCCCACAACACTTCCTAGGCCTAGCAGGCATACCACGGCGATACTCTGATTACCCAGACGCCTACGCCCTATGAAACACAGTATCATCTATCGGATCATTAATTTCCTTAGTAGCAGTAATTATATTCCTATTTATTCTATGAGAAGCCTTCGCCGCTAAACGAGAAGTATTATCTGTAGAATTAACAGCAACAAACGTAGAATGACTCCACGGCTGCCCTCCACCATACCACACATACGAGGAACCAGCATTCGTACAAATTCAATCATGCTAACGAGAAAGGGAGGAATTGAACCCCCATATGCTGGTTTCAAGCCAGCCACATAACCACTCTGTCACTTCCTTCTAAAGACATTAGTAAAATGTAAATTACACCACCTTGTCAAGGTGAAATTGTAGGTTAAACCCCTGCATGTCTTAATCTTAAAACCTAATGGCACATCCAACACAACTAGGATTCCAAGACGCGGCATCACCCGTTATAGAAGAACTTCTTCACTTCCATGACCACGCACTAATAATTGTATTCCTAATTAGCACTCTAGTATTATATATTATTGTTGCAATGGTCTCAACTAAACTTACTAACAAATATATTCTAGACTCCCAAGAAATCGAAATTGTATGAACTATTCTCCCAGCCATTATTTTAGTACTAATTGCCCTACCATCTTTACGTATTCTATATCTTATAGACGAAATCAACGACCCCCACCTAACAATTAAAGCAATAGGACATCAATGATACTGAAGTTACGAATATACAGATTACGAAAACCTAGAATTCGATTCTTACATAGTACCAACCCAAGACCTAACTCCAGGACAATTCCGACTTCTAGAAACAGACAACCGAATAGTTGTTCCAGTAGAATCCCCAATTCGTGTCCTAGTATCCGCTGAAGACGTACTACATTCATGAGCTGTCCCATCCCTAGGTGTAAAAATAGACGCTGTCCCAGGGCGACTTAATCAAACCGCCTTTATCGTCTCACGCCCAGGATTATTTTATGGTCAATGCTCTGAAATCTGCGGAGCCAACCACAGCTTTATACCAATCGTAATCGAAGCAGTACCACTAGAACACTTCGAAACCTGATCCTCATTAACACTAGAACTCGCCTCGCTAGGAAGCTAAATATTGGACAAAGCGTTGGCCTTTTAAGCCAAAGATTGGTGACTCCCGACCACCCCTAGCGAAATGCCACAACTAAACCCAGGCCCTTGATTCGCGATCCTAATGTTTTCATGACTAATTTTCCTAACCATTATTCCAACCAAAATCTTAAATCACATCTCACCAAATGAACCAACCCCAGTAAGTGCTGAAAAACACAAAACTGAATCCTGAGACTGACCATGATAGTAAGCTTTTTCGACCAATTTGCAAGCCCATCCTACCTAGGAGTACCACTGATTGCCATTGCAATTGCACTGCCATGAGTATTTTACCCAACTCCATCATCCCGATGAATTAATAACCGACTTATTACAATTCAAGGGTGATTCATTAACCGATTCACAAATCAACTAATAATACCACTAAATGTAGGAGGACATAAATGAGCACTACTACTAGCCTCACTAATAATTTTCCTAATTACAATCAATATGCTAGGCTTACTACCATATACATTCACACCAACAACACAACTATCACTTAACATAGGATTTGCCGTACCACTATGACTTGCCACAGTAATCATTGGAATACGAAACCAACCAACTGTCGCCCTAGGACACTTATTACCAGAAGGAACTCCTATCCCACTAATCCCAGTATTAATTATCATCGAAACAATTAGCCTATTTATCCGACCACTAGCCCTTGGAGTCCGACTCACAGCTAACTTAACCGCAGGCCACCTACTAATTCAACTTATCGCTACAGCTGTATTTGTCCTCCTACCAATAATACCAACAGTAGCAATCCTAACCGCCACAGTACTTTTCCTACTCACACTCCTAGAAGTTGCAGTTGCAATAATTCAAGCTTACGTATTCGTACTTCTCCTAAGCCTATATCTACAAGAAAACGTTTAATGGCCCACCAAGCACATGCCTATCACATAGTTGATCCAAGCCCATGACCACTAACCGGAGCTATCGCTGCCCTACTAATAACATCCGGCTTAGCAATCTGATTTCACTTCCACTCAACAACACTAATAACACTAGGAATTATCCTCCTACTTCTTACTATATATCAATGATGACGTGACATTATTCGGGAAGGAACCTTCCAAGGCCACCACACACCCCCAGTACAAAAAGGACTACGATACGGAATAATCCTATTCATCACCTCTGAAGTATTCTTCTTTCTAGGATTCTTCTGAGCCTTTTATCATTCAAGCCTAGCACCAACACCAGAACTGGGAGGATGCTGACCCCCTACAGGAATTATACCACTAGACCCCTTCGAAGTACCATTACTCAACACAGCCGTACTTCTAGCATCAGGAGTTACAGTAACATGAGCCCACCACAGCATTATAGAAGGTGAACGAAAACAAGCTATTCAATCCTTAGCACTAACCATTCTACTAGGACTTTACTTCACCGCACTCCAAGCCATAGAATATTATGAAGCACCTTTCACAATTGCAGACGGAGTTTATGGCTCAACATTCTTCGTAGCCACAGGATTCCACGGCCTACACGTTATTATTGGATCATCCTTCCTAGCAGTATGCCTCCTACGCCAAATCCAATATCACTTTACATCCGAACACCACTTTGGCTTTGAAGCCGCTGCCTGATACTGACACTTTGTTGACGTAGTATGACTATTCCTCTACGTATCCATCTACTGATGAGGCTCATATCTTTCTAGTATTAAAGTTTAGTATAAGTGACTTCCAATCACACGGTCTTGGTTAAACCCCAAGGAAAGATAATGAATTTAATTATAACCATCTTAGCTATTACAACAGCCTTATCCCTAATCCTAGCAATTGTATCCTTTTGATTACCACAAATAAACCCAGACGCAGAAAAACTATCACCATATGAGTGTGGATTTGACCCACTAGGATCCGCCCGACTACCATTCTCACTACGCTTTTTCCTAGTAGCAATCCTATTCCTTTTATTCGACCTAGAAATTGCCCTCCTCTTACCATTACCCTGAGGAGACCAACTCCACAACCCCACCGGAACATTTTTCTGAGCCATAACAGTCCTAATTCTACTAACTCTAGGACTAATTTATGAATGAACCCAAGGAGGCTTAGAATGAGCAGAATAGGGAGTTAGTCCAAAACAAGACCTCTGATTTCGGCTCAGAAAATCGTGGTTAAATTCCACGACTCCCTTATGACACCCGTACATTTTAGCTTTAGCTCAGCATTCATCTTAGGCCTAATAGGACTAGCATTCCATCGAACACACCTACTCTCCGCACTCTTATGCTTAGAGGGAATAATATTATCCCTATTCATTGCACTAGCCCTATGAGCATTACAATTTGAATCTACAGGATTCTCAACAGCCCCTATATTACTTCTAGCCTTCTCTGCCTGCGAAGCAAGCACCGGCCTAGCACTACTAGTAGCCACTGCCCGCACCCACGGCACTGACCGATTACAAAACCTCAACCTCTTACAATGCTAAAAGTACTAATTCCCACCATTATACTATTTCCAACAATTTGACTAACCTCCCCTAAATGACTATGAACAACTGCAACCGCACACAGTCTTCTAATCGCCCTAATTAGCTTAACATGATTAAAATGAACATCCGAAACTGGATGAACCTCCTCCAACATATACATAGCCACAGACCCATTATCAACCCCCCTCCTAGTATTAACCTGCTGATTACTTCCACTTATAATTTTAGCTAGCCAAAATCACATCAATCCTGAACCAATCAGCCGACAACGCTCGTACATTACACTTTTAACCTCACTACAAACCTTCCTAATTATAGCATTCGGAGCCACTGAAATCATTATATTCTACATTATATTTGAAGCCACACTAATCCCAACACTCATCATTATTACCCGATGAGGAAACCAAACCGAGCGACTTAACGCAGGGACCTACTTCCTATTTTATACCCTAGCAGGATCTTTACCACTCCTAGTAGCCCTACTTCTATTACAACAATCTACAGGAACACTATCAATATTAACACTTCAATACTCACAACCCTTACAACTAAACTCCTGAGGCCATATAATTTGATGAGCCGGCTGTTTAATCGCATTCCTAGTCAAAATACCACTATATGGAGTCCACCTCTGATTACCAAAAGCACATGTAGAAGCCCCCGTAGCAGGATCTATAGTACTAGCAGCAGTTCTACTAAAACTAGGCGGATACGGAATAATACGTATAATAGTAATATTAGATCCACTATCAAAAGAACTAGCATACCCATTCATCATCCTAGCCCTATGAGGAATTATTATAACCGGATCAATTTGCCTACGACAAACAGACCTAAAATCACTAATTGCTTACTCCTCCGTAAGCCACATAGGATTAGTAGCAGGAGGAATCTTAATTCAAACTCCTTGAGGATTCTCGGGAGCAATCATCCTAATAATTGCCCACGGATTAGTATCATCAGCCCTATTCTGCCTAGCCAACACAGCATACGAACGAACCCACAGCCGAACAATAATCCTCGCTCGAGGGTTACAAGTAATCTTCCCACTTACTGCAGTATGATGATTTATTGCTAATCTGGCTAACCTGGCACTCCCACCACTACCTAACTTAATAGGAGAACTAATAATTATTACAACATTATTTAATTGATCCCCATGAACAATCCTACTAACCGGCTTAGGAACATTAATTACAGCTGGCTACTCCCTATACATATTCCTGATATCACAACGAGGCCCAACACCAAATCACATTACAGGACTTCAACCATTTCATACCCGAGAACACCTATTAATAACCATACACCTAATCCCCGTTATCCTATTAGTAACAAAACCAGAACTCATATGAGGATGATGCTACTGTAAGTATAGTTTAACTAAAATATTAGATTGTGATTCTAAAGACATGGGTTAAAATCCCTTTACTCACCGAGGAAGAACAGAAAATAGTAAGCACTGCTAATCCTTACGCTCCGTGGTTAAAATCCACGGCTTCCTTAAGCTTTTAAAGGATAACAGCTCATCCATTGGTCTTAGGAACCAAAAACTCTTGGTGCAAATCCAAGTAAAAGCTAAAAATGACACTAATAATACACTCATCACTCCTTTTAATCTTCTTCATCTTAATATATCCACTAATCACAACACTTAATCCCAACCAACAAGAATCTAAACTAGCAGAAATAACCAAAATCGCTGTCAGTTCCGCATTCTTTATCAGCCTACTACCCCTCATAATCTTCCTAAACCTAAAAACAGAAGGTATTATCACAAACTGACAATGAATAAACACTCAAACATTTGACGTAAACATAAGCTTCAAATTTGACCACTACTCACTAATTTTCGTTCCAATTGCCCTATATGTCACCTGATCAATCCTAGAATTTGCATTATGATACATACACTCCGACCCAAACATTAACCAATTCTTTAAATACTTACTCACATTCCTAGTAGCCATAATTATTCTAGTTACAGCCAATAACATGTTTCAACTATTTATTGGCTGAGAAGGAGTAGGAATTATATCATTTCTCCTCATCGGATGGTGACACGGACGAGCAGACGCCAACACAGCAGCCCTCCAAGCAGTAATTTATAACCGAGTAGGAGACATTGGACTAATTATAACCATAGCATGATTCGCAATAAACATTAACTCCTGAGAAATTCAACAAATCTTCACCCTATCAAAAAACTTTGACATAACCATTCCCCTTATAGGACTTGCCCTAGCAGCAACAGGAAAATCAGCCCAATTTGGCCTACACCCATGACTCCCCTCCGCCATGGAGGGCCCTACACCAGTATCCGCCCTACTTCACTCAAGTACTATAGTTGTCGCAGGTATCTTCCTACTAATCCGCCTCCACCCCCTTATAGAAAATAACCAACTAGTGCTAACAACCTGCCTCTGCTTAGGAGCACTAACCTCGTTATTTACAGCCACCTGTGCTTTAACCCAAAACGACATCAAAAAAATTGTAGCTTTTTCAACATCAAGCCAATTAGGGTTAATAATAGTCACAATCGGACTTAACCAACCACAACTAGCATTCCTCCACATCTGCACTCACGCCTTCTTCAAAGCTATACTATTCCTATGCTCCGGATCAATCATTCACAGCCTAAACGACGAACAAGACATCCGAAAAATGGGAGGTCTATCTAACATTATACCTGCCACTTCAACCTACTTCACAATCGGCAGCCTAGCCCTAACAGGAACCCCATTCCTAGCAGGATTCTTCTCCAAAGACGCAATTATTGAAGCCCTAAACACCTCCTACCTAAACGCCTGAGCCCTAACCCTAACACTAATTGCCACATCATTTACCGCAGTATATAGCTTCCGGTTAGTATACTTCGTAATTATAGGAACCCCACGATTCCTACCCTTATCTCCAATCAACGAAAATAACCCATTAGTAATTAATTCCATCAAACGACTCGCCTGAGGAAGCATTATTGCAGGACTTATTATCACACAAAACTTCCTACCAATAAAAACACCAGTCATAACAATACCAATTACTATAAAAATAGCAGCCTTACTAGTAACAATCCTAGGCCTAATGACAGCCATAGAACTAGCCAACATAACAAGCAAACAAGTAAAAGTAACCCCAATTATCCAAACCCACCATTTCTCAAACATATTAGGGTTCTTCCCAATAATCATCCACCGACTTCTCCCAAAACTCAAACTTACTCTAGGACAATCAGCCGCCACCCAACTCGACAAAACATGACTAGAAACCCTTGGACCAAAAGGCCTATCACTAACACAAATAACTATGGCAAAAATTACAAACGACACTGCACGAGGAATAATTAAAACATACCTAACCATCTTCCTCCTAACCATAATCCTGGCCACTATCCCAATTCTCCTTTAAACCGCACGAAGAGTCCCACGACCAAGACCACGAGTAAGCTCTAACACAACTAATAATGTTAAAAGTAATACCCAAGCACAAATAACCAACATACCTCCACCAGAAGAATATATCACAGCTACACCACTAATATCCCCACGTAAAATAGAAAATTCCTTCAATCCATCTACAACCACCCAAGAACCTTCATATCAACCCCCTCAAAAAAGCCCCGCCACTAAACCAACCCCTAATAAGTATACTAAAACATAACCTAACACAGAACGACTACCCCAAGCTTCCGGAAAAGGCTCAGCAGCCAAAGCTGCCGAATAGGCAAAAACCACAAGCATTCCCCCCAGATAAATTAAAAAAAGAACCAAGGATAAGAAAGAACCCCCATGACCAACCAGAACCCCACACCCTACCCCAGCTGCAACCACCAGACCAAAAGCAGCAAAATAAGGAGTGGGATTAGAGGCAACCGCCACCAGGCCCACAACCAGAGCTATCAATAATAAAAACATAAAATAGGTCATAATTCTTGCTCAGACTTTAACCGAGACCAATGACTTGAAGAACCACCGTTGTTATTCAACTACAAGAACCACTAATGGCAAGCCTACGAAAAACACATCCCGTTATTAAAATCGCTAACGACGCACTAGTTGACCTACCCGCACCATCCAACATTTCAGTATGATGAAACTTTGGATCACTCCTAGGATTATGCTTAATTACCCAAATCTTAACCGGACTATTCCTAGCCATACACTACACCTCAGATATTTCAACCGCATTCTCATCAGTTACCCACATCTGCCGAGACGTGAATTACGGCTGATTAATCCGCAATATACACGCTAATGGAGCATCATTCTTCTTTATCTGTATTTATCTACACATTGCCCGAGGATTATATTATGGGTCATACCTTTATAAAGAAACCTGAAACATTGGAGTAGTCCTCCTACTATTAGTCATAATAACAGCCTTCGTCGGATACGTCCTCCCATGAGGACAAATGTCCTTTTGAGGTGCCACAGTAATTACAAATCTCCTATCAGCTGTACCATACATAGGAGATATACTAGTCCAATGAATCTGAGGTGGATTCTCAGTAGACAACGCAACACTCACACGATTCTTCGCATTCCACTTCTTATTACCATTCATTGTTGCCGCAGCAACCATTATACACCTACTATTCCTCCACGAAACAGGATCAAATAACCCAATTGGACTAAACTCAGACGCAGACAAAATCCCCTTCCACCCATACTTCTCATACAAAGACCTGCTAGGATTTGTAATTATACTACTAACTCTTATATTACTAGCATTATTCTCCCCCAACCTACTAGGAGACCCAGAAAATTTCACCCCAGCCAACCCCTTAGTTACCCCTCCACATATTAAACCAGAATGATACTTCCTATTTGCCTACGCAATCCTACGATCTATCCCAAACAAACTAGGAGGTGTCCTTGCACTACTATTCTCTATTTTAGTATTAATAGTAGTCCCTCTACTACACACCTCAAAACAACGAGGACTAACATTCCGCCCAATTACCCAATTCCTATTTTGAACCCTAGTAGCAGACATAATTATCCTAACATGAATTGGAGGTATACCAGTAGAACACCCATACATCATCATCGGACAAATCGCATCCGTCCTATACTTTGCACTTTTCCTTATCCTCATACCATTAGCAGGATGATTAGAAAACAAAGCACTAGAATGAGCTTGCCCTAGTAGCTTAGCCTAAAAGCATCGGTCTTGTAATCCGAAGATCGGAGGTTAAAATCCTCCCTAGCGCCCAGAAAAAAGAGATTTTAACTCTCACCCCTGACTCCCAAAGCCAGAATTCTAAACTAAACTATTTTCTGAGAAATTAACGCCGCCCCACAGCCAACATACAATATATGTAATGTTACACCAATGCACTAATATATTTATGTATTATCACCAACTCATTATTTTGACCATAAAGCAAGTACTAAATATTAAGCTATACATAAAGCATGTAATTAAGATTCAGAAATAGCTTATTTTAACATGAGTCTTATATTTACTCCACAAAATAATCGACCTCAAATGTTTACTTTGTAAACCCAACTAAAATTTCAAGTCAATATATTAATGTAGTAAGAGACCACCAACTAATTTATATAAAGGTATATCATGCATGATAGAATCAGGGACAACAACTGTGGGGGTCGCACAATATGAACTATTACTGGCATCTGGTTCCTATTTCATGGACATAACTGTAATATCCCCATATTAATAATTATACTGGCATCTGATTAATGGTGTTGTACATACGTTTCATAACCCAACATGCCAAGCATTCTTTTATATGCATAGGGTATCTTTTTCTGGTTTCCTTTCATCTTGCATCTCACAGTGTAAACTCAAATATTTAACTAAGGTTGAGCATTTCCTTGCACGCCACCGGTATGTGTAGTTATTATAAGACATAACTTAAGAATTACATACTTGTCAATCAAGTGCATAACATATACATATCTTGTTCAACTATCCTTACTATAGTGCCCCCTCTTGGTTTTCGCGCGTCAAACCCCCCTACCCCCCTACGCTCAGCAAATCCTGTTTTCCTTGTCAAACCCCTAAACCAAGGAGGACCCAAGAACGTATGAGCCAACAAGTCGTGATATGAATTGGCATCCCCGCATTATATTTATATATATATATATATATGTGCATAACCCATTATTTTTAAAATTTACCACTAGCCTAAAAACACCAATCAAATAAACCATAAAAATAACTCGACACTAAATATCCTAATATAATC